AAGATCGTATTGATTCTTATCAAAGAAAGACAGGGTTAACTGAAGCTGTTCAAACGGGTATAGGTCAACTAAACGGTATTCCTGTAGCAATTGGGGTTATGGATTTTCAGTTTATGGGAGGTAGTATGGGATCTGTAGTAGGGGAAAAAATCACCCGGTTGATTGAGTATGCTACCAAAAAATTCCTACCCCTTATTATAGTATGTGCTTCCGGAGGAGCACGCATGCAAGAGGGAAGTTTGAGCCTAATGCAAATGGCTAAAATATCATCTGTTTTATATGATTATCAATCAAATAAAAAATTATTTTATGTATCAATTCTTACATCTCCTACTACTGGTGGGGTGACAGCAAGTTTTGGTATGTTGGGGGATATCATTATTGCCGAACCCAATGCCTACATTGCATTTGCGGGTAAAAGAGTAATTGAACAAACATTGAATAAGACAGTACCGGAAGGGTCACAAGCAGCCGAATATTTATTCCATAAGGGTTTATTCGATCCAATCGTCCCACGTAATCTTTTAAAAGCCGTTCTAAGTGAGTTATTTCAGCTGCACGCTTTTTTTCCTTTGAATCAAAATCAAGCCGAACATTAAGGTCAATTATTTGTGTCAATAAAGTATTTGGTTTTTGGTTTATTGGAATTAAATGAAATTAAAAAATAGAATGTCCCCTTCTTACATATGTATAGTATATAATTACTACAGCAAAAATAGCTTTTTGCATCTTTCGAGATTTTCCGGGAATCCGATCCAAGAGGTATGGATCGGATTCTAAAGAATCCTTTGGAAATTATATTTATAAGTTATAAAAAAACCTTATTCTTTCTATTTCTTTTCTGTTTTTTTTTAGGTATTTTATTAGGTATTAGAAGAAAAAAAAGAAGAAAAGATGAAGAATAATAAAGTAAAGTCAATTAGCATATATTATATGTAGAAAGCTTCTTTTTTTTAGTTCGACATTCCTTGCACTTATTATATGCTATACTCACTTCTCTAGAATTCGAATTAATTAATTAATATAATTAATAAAAAAAAATATAAATATATATATAATAAACAGGTACAATATAGTAAATCGAGGTACCCATTCTATGACAACTATCAACTTTCCATCTATTTTTGTGCCTTTAGTGGGCCTAGTATTTCCGGCAATTGCAATGGCTTCTTTATTTCTTCATGTTCAAAAAAACAAGATTGTTTAGATCTTGTAGGCCAAATCTCATTTTTCAAGACTTAGACTTGAATCATAACACAGATATCGATTTAGCAGAATGGTATACCATGTGATTTCTCCCAAACATAAATGAAAGAAAGAGCCCTTAGTGGAAACATGATATAGGGGTAGATCTTATTATCTTCGATATAACTAATTTAAAGTAAAGATTCACATCAGAATAGTACTAGTTGATGAGAGTTACATCGGAAACAAAAAGAGTAAGGAAAGTCAAATTCATTTTTGGTATTCTTTCCATTCAAATTAAATGCAACCAGATCTAGTATGAATTGGCGATCAGAACGTATATGGATAGAACTTATAACGGGATCTCGAAAAATAAGTAATTTCTGCTGGGCATTTATCCTTTTTTTAGGTTCATTAGGCTTCTTATTGGTTGGAATTTCCAGCTATCTTGGTAGGAATTTTATATCTTTATTTCCCCCCCAGCAAATCATTTTTTTTCCGCAAGGGCTCGTGATGTCTTTCTATGGGATCGCAGGCCTCTTTATTAGCTCCTATTTGTGGTGTACAATTTTGTTGAATGTGGGTAGTGGTTATGATCGATTCGATAGAAAAGAAGGAATAGTATGTATTTTTCGTTGGGGATTTCCCGGAAAAAATCGTCGCATCTTCCTCCGATTTCTTATAAAAGATATTCAGTCTATTAGAATAGAACTTAAAGAGGGTATTTCTACTCGTCGTGTCCTTTATCTGGAAATCAGAGGTCAGGGGGCCATTCCCTTGACTCGTACTGATGAGAATTTGACTCCACGAGAAATTGAACAAAAAGCTGCTGAATTGGCCTATTTTTTGGGTGTACCAATTGAAGTATTTTGAAATTCACTTTTTCTTATCTTATTCTTAGCTCGGAATAAAAAAAAAACTCTACAATCCTATTTTTCTACAGCATACCTTAAGGGAAATTTCAACGGAAATCTCATCCGAATGCCTATGCGGGTCAAAGCAGACGTATACAGAACAACCAAAAAGGAAAACTGTTTTTGTCGACAAATTTATTAGCTTACTAGTTAATAGATTAGATTCAAGCTTAAAAATTTTTGACAAAATTTGTCTATAAAAAGAGGTCTTTTATTCGTATGGAAATCTACTTAACTCAATTCAGTAAAAAAAAAGTAAAAAATAGAAATAAATAAATTTATTTAAACCCAGTATTTTGAATTGATAGGTTAGATACAATACAAAATACAAATAAATCATGTAAATTTTAAATTTCGTCTCTTTTTTAGCAATTTTTCTTTTTATTTTTATCCTTTCTTTTGTTCTCTTTAATGATCAAAGATTCTATCTTATAATTAGAACATAACGATAATTTAATTATCCAAATTCTGTCTTGTTTTGCCACCCCTTTTTGATCATCACATTTAGATCCACAATTCTTTATTTTGTGCTATGGGTAAGGTGTGAAATTTTGCCAAATATTTGATATTTTTGTAGAAGGTGAGTTCTCTCGTCTTGAAATCAAAATCAATATTATTCATTAATTGAAAATGGAAGTGGCTCTGCCGCGTATTCATCAAAAGAAAGGAATTGCTTCGAATTTGAAGTGGACTCTTTTTCTATTTTTGTATTCTTTCAAGATTCAAAGACTAATTACCAAATAAAAAAAAAAACAGAGAATAGATTCATAGATTCATGGATTCGATACTTTGTAATAGAACTCATGTTTGATAGAAATATTAGATCGCATAGATTCGACGAACGCGATGGATTCGTTAACAATTTATAGATGAAAAAAAAAAAAATGGAAAAAAAGAAAGCATTTATTCCTTTTCTATATCTTGCATCTATAGTATTTTTACCCTGGTGGATCTCTTTATCATTTCAAAAAAGTCTGGAATCTTGGATTACTAATTGGTGGAATATTAAGCAATCCGAAACTTTTTTGAATGATATTCAAGAAAAGAGTCTTCTAGAAAAATTCATCGAATTAGAGGAACTCCGCCTGTTGGACGAAATGATAAAAGAATGCCCGGAAAGACATCTACAAAAGCTTCGTATAGGAATCCACACTGAAACGATTCAATTGATCAAGATGCACAATGAGGATTGTATCCAGATGATTTTGCACTTCTCAACAAATATAATTTGTTTACTTATTCTAAGTGGTTATTCTGTTCTGGGGAATAAAGAACTTATTCTTCTTAACTCTTGGATTCAGGAATTCCTATATAACTTAAGCGACACAATAAAAGCTTTTTCTATTCTTTTAGTAACTGATTTATGTATCGGATTTCATTCGCCTCACGGTTGGGAACTAATGATTGGCTCTATCTACAAAGATTTTGGATTTGCTCATAACGATCAAATTATATCTGGTCTTGTTTCCACCTTTCCAGTCATTCTAGATACAATTTTGAAATATTGGATTTTCCGTTATTTAAATCGTGTATCTCCATCGCTTGTAGTGATTTATCATTCACTGAATGACTGAAAAGAAAAAAGAAATACGGACATTAATCCAAAATCCAATTCGAATTTATAATTCTAATGTTTCTTACTTTGTACATAATCAAAGCATTTAAAATCGTACTTACTCTTTCTATTTCTACCCAGCCAAGGCGGGGAGTTCCTCCCATATTTCAGTAATATTGTTTGTTTCAGTTAAAGTAAATTTAGTTCAGTAAAGTAAATAGCAGAATCGCGGATAGGGAACTATACTAGCAACCTACCCAATTTATTGTAGAAATTTTCGGGATCAACGATTGGACCATGCAAACTAGAAATACCTTTTCTTGGATAAAAGAACAGATTACTCGATTCATTTCCCTATCGCTCATGATATATATAATAACTCGGTCATCCATTTCAAATGCATATCCCATTTTTGCACAGCAAGGTTATGAAAATCCACGAGAAGCAACTGGTCGTATTGTATGTGCCAATTGCCATTTAGCTAATAAGCCCGTGGATATTGAGGTTCCACAAGCGGTCCTTCCTGATACTGTATTTGAGGCAGTTGTTCGAATTCCTTATGATATGCAACTAAAACAAGTTCTTGCTAACGGCAAAAAGGGGGGTTTGAATGTAGGGGCTGTTCTTATTTTACCCGAGGGATTTGAATTAGCCCCACCCGATCGTATTTCTCCCGAGATGAAAGAAAAGATAGGCAATCTTTCTTTTCAGAGCTATCGACCCAATAAAAAAAATATTCTTGTGATAGGCCCTGTTCCTGGGCAAAAATATAGTGAAATCACCTTTCCTATTCTTTCCCCAGACCCTGCTACTAAGAAAGATGTTCACTTCTTAAAATATCCGATATACGTAGGTGGTAACAGAGGAAGGGGTCAGATTTATCCGGACGGGAGCAAGAGTAATAATACAGTTTATAATCCTACAGCCGCAGGTACAGTAAAGAAAATTTTACGAAAAGAAAAGGGCGGGTACGAAATAACCATAGCGGATGCCTCAGATGGACGTGAAGTGGTTGATATTATCCCTCCAGGACCAGAACTTCTTGTTTCAGAGGGTGAATCCATCAAACTTGATCAACCATTAACGAGTAATCCTAATGTGGGTGGATTTGGTCAGGGAGATGCAGAAATAGTACTTCAAGACCCATTGCGCGTACAAGGCCTTTTGTTCTTCTTTGCATCTGTTATTTTGGCACAAATCTTTTTGGTTCTTAAAAAGAAACAGTTCGAGAAGGTTCAACTGTCCGAAATGAATTTCTAGATTCGTGGATTTATCAACATCAAGTTCGTAACATGAAAAAAATTCTTGTTGACAATTCTTTTCTTTGACAATTTTGGATAACCAAG